GCGAGCCACAGAAATTGCACCTATTAAAGCAACTAAAAGAATTATTGAAATGAGTTCAAATGGAAGAAAAAAATCTGTTGATAAATGAATTCCAATTTGTTGACTAGTATTTATCAAATCTTGTTCTAGAATCTGGTTTAATCTTGTAGTCCAAATAATCCCATACCATGACGTATTTAGAATAGTAATAATTAATGAAACAAAAAGACTTGTACAAACCAACGAAATAGCCCCATCCCCAACAGTCCAAAGATGAAAATCTTTGCCATATTCTGGCCCACTCATGAACATTACAGCAAATATTATTAAAACATTTATAGCTCCTACATAAATAAGGAGTTGTGCAGAAGCTACAAAATGCGAGTTTGCTAGAATATAAAATAAAGATATACAAACAAGAACCAATCCCAGTGAAAAGGCAGAAAAAATAGGATTGGTAAATAATACCACTCCGAGACCCCCTAATATAAGACCTGACCCCAGAAAGACTAAAAGAAAATCATGTATTGCTCCAGTTAAATCCATTATATGTAAAATAAGAGATAAAAAAATAGGAATTTTTCATGATCTTATTGACTTGGACAGGAAAAAAGAAGTTCATGCGCTAGTAATTATTGCTAATTAAATGAAATCCTAATTTGATATACATATTAAAGTTATTGGACCCATCGCATTCTTTTTTTATCTGAAAGAGTCGTTCGAAACTAAAACTATTGGAAATCATTACAGTAAACAGATTTTCAATACAAATTAAGTTGTGATTTTCATCAATCAATAGAATAGTGAATAGAATAGTCGGGGTTTGTAATTTTTGACCAAAATAAAAAAATCAACTTTTTGAATTTAAATTTAAAATTAAATAAAAGAACCTTAGTAATTTCTTCCATCACAAGATTTCTCATTTGTTATGAGATTTCTCTTTTGTTTGAGGCGAATTCAAAATTGTTCGAATTGTGTAATCATCCGTTATTGATATTGGTAAACGACCCAGAGCAATTTGATTATAATTTAATTCGTGACGATCATAAGTAGAAAGCTCATATTCTTCAGTCATTGATAAACAATTTGTTGGGCAATACTCAACACAATTACCACAAAATATACAGATTCCGAAATCAATGCTGTAATTAAACAATCGTTTCTTTCGAATATCCGTTTCCAATTTCCAATCAACAGCAGGTAGATCTATAGGACATACACGAACACATACTTCACAAGCAATGCATTTATCAAATTCAAAGTGTATTCGACCACGAAAACGCTCCGATGTGATCAATTTTTCATAAGGGTATTGAATAGTTACGGGTAAACGGTTGGCATGAGATAGGGTAATCATAAAACTTTGACCAATGTACCTTGCCGCCCGTACTGCTTGTTGACCATAATTGATGAACCCAGTTACCATAGGGAACATATAGTAAATATCAATAATAAATTGGATTTTGTTTCTTTCTCTTGTTTGATACAAGTTGTGAATTGAATTTGAATATTTGAATTTGAATTATAGTGAATATCAAATATTCTATTCGATTTTTTTATATAAATTTATAATGAAAGGAGTTGGGAAGAAGTTGTTAATAATAGATTACCTAAAGAAATAGGTAAAAGAAATTTCCATCCAAGATTTAATAATTGGTCCATTCTCAGTCTAGGTAAAGTCCACCTTGTTGTGATAGGAATGAACAAGAACAAAAAAGTTTTCGCTAATGTAATGAAAATACCAATTGTTGTTCCAAAGACTCCATACGCTTTATTTATTTCCAAAAACTCAGGAATCAATATGTATGGAATAGAGAGATTCCAACCACCCAAGTAAAGAACTGTTACAAATAGTGAAGAGACTAGTAGATTTAAATAGGAAGCAACATAAAATAAACCAAATTTGATACCCGAATATTCGGTTTGATAACCTGCTACTAATTCTTCTTCTGCTTCTGGTAAATCAAAAGGCAATCTCTCGCATTCGGCTAGAGAAGAAATTATAAAAACAATAAACCCTATAGGTTGCCGCCACAAATTCCATCCCCAAAAACCATATTTTGACTGCGCCTCAACTATATCAACTGTACTTGAACTGTTAGATAATCATAGTCGATGATAAGATCACTCTTATCATCGCTATTCCAGAACCGTACATGAGATTTTCACCTCATACGGCTCCTCGAGAGCCATAAATAAATCTAGGGACTGATTAGATATTCTTTATTTAATCTTGATATACTTGTAGGATAGATAAAGTTAAAATCAATCGAAAGTTCCTGAATTAGACTAATGGAATTCTGTCTGCTATACTATAAAAAAAGTGCTTCGGAATTGATCTTATCCCTTACTTTAAGTTTAAGAATTTCAATTTTTTTATTGAGTAATAACTTAGATCCTTCAAAAAAAATACTCTTTATTACCAATATCAATAAATAGTTCACTTTTTTTTTCGATTCCGAAAAAAAAAGAATTAAACATTCATTATTTATGACATGACAAAAATTTCATTTCCATTAATATGGATATCAGATAAAAAAGATTTTTTTTGCAATTCCATACTTTCTTTTCGTTCCTTTACTTTACTTTTATATTAAACCTAAATAAAAGAAAGAAAGGGTAAAGGATTACTTCGTTACTGATAGTTATTCATATAATCGGTGGATAGGATCATACTCTGGATCGGAATTTCATTTTTGGGAGTACTACTTGATCGTTTCTACAAATTTAAAGCCCTAATTAGTATTTCTTTTATGTATAAAAGTCTCTTCGAATAACTTACATAATCTCTATTACGAATCCTTTGTGTACTTTTGTGTTCCTAATCATCCACTCATTTTTTCTCAATCTCTATGGTAATTCATGTATGGGAATACATACAAAAGATAGTAAAAGCTCCATAGAGTTGTTCTTTTCAACCCGCTTCAAGACATGATGACTTATTAACCAATCTTGGGGTAAAGAGTCTTGACTGCTTATGTTTATTTTCGTTTAACCCTTGTACATAGGAAATGAGATTCAATTTTTTTACTGCGAATTTCGAAGCTGTTTTCTTTCACTCATCTAACTATCTAGTTTAGTTTAGCAATCCGGGCTAGTGAATAAAAAAAGAAAGAAAGATATATCTATTTAATACGTTTAATTTTTATTCTTAGAAACCTAAAAAGAAATGGAGGAAGACTTATGTCTCAACGAATCACACGTAGAGATGTTGATAACACACATAGAGTTAATGGTATTTCATAACTAATTGATTGAGCAGCAGCCCGTAGACCACCTAAAAAGGAATATTTATTATTTGATCCATATCCTGACATAAGAAGTCCAATTGGAGCAATACTTGAAACGGCAATCCATAAAAAAACACCAATACTGAGATCGGCTAGAATAAGGCGATAGCCAAAAGGAATTACTGAATAACTTAGTAGAATTGATATGACTGCTATAGAGGGTCCGATACTAAATAAACGTGTATCCCCCCTAGATGGAAGAAGGTTCTCTTTCAAAAGTAATTTTATCCCGTCTGCTAGAGCTTGAAGAATTCCCAAAGGGCCGGCGTATTCAGGTCCAATACGTTGTTGTATACCTGCGGATATTTCTCTTTCTAACCACACAATTACTAGTACACCTGTTGTGATTCCCAATATGAGAATCAAAATAGGGACAAGCATCCATATAGTTTCATAAACCTCTTTTAAGGATTCTAATCTGGAAAAAGACTTGATAGCTTGTACTTCTGTTGTATCAATTATCATTTCAACGATCAACTTCTCCCATAATAATATCTATGCTACCTAGTATCGTCATAATATCAGCCAATTTCATTTTTTTAACTAACTGAGGAAGAATTTGCAAATTGATAAAACCCGGGGAACGAATTTTCCATCTCCAAGGAAAAACACTCTGGTCTCCTATCAAAAATATTCCCAATTCCCCCTTTGGGGCTTCGACTCTTACATAAAGTTCTTGTTTCGACAATTCAAAAGCAGGGGATGTCTTTTTACTAATGAATCGATATTCAAAATCATTCCATTCAGGATATTTTATTCTATTAAAGCGTCGGATTTCTAAATTCTCATAGGGACCCCCTGGAATTCCTTCTAGAGCCTGTTGAATAATTTTGATGGATTCTGCCATTTCACCGATTCGTATTAAATAACGAGCTAATGAATCTCCTTCTTTTTGCCATTGGACTTCCCAATCAAATTCGTCGTAACACTCATAATGATCAACTTTACGAAGATCCCATTGTATTCCGGAAGCTCGTAGCATTGGTCCCGATAAACCCCAATTTATTGCCTCTTCTCCACCAATAATGCCCACTCCTTCAACTCGTTCTAAAAAAATAGGATTTCGTGTAATAAGTTTTTGGTATTCAGCAATCCCTGTTAAAAAATAATCACAAAAATCTAAACATTTATCTATCCATCCATAAGGTAGGTCGGCAGCTACTCCGCCGATACGAAAATAATTATGCATCATTCTCATACCGGTGGCAGCTTCGAATAAATCATATACCAATTCTCTTTCTCTGAAAATATAGAAGAAGGGGGTCTGCGCGCCAATATCTGCCATAAAAGGGCCGAGCCATAACAAATGAGAAGCTATACGACTTAACTCCAGCATAATCACTCTGATATAGCTAGCCCTCTTAGGTACTTGAATATTTCCCAATTGTTCTGGCCCATTTACCGTTATTGCTTCGGTGAACATAGTGGCTAAATAATCCCAACGTGTTACATAAGGCAGATATTGTATAATTGTTCGGTTTTCCGCAATTTTTTCCATCCCTCTGTGTAAATAACCCAATATTGGTTCACAGTCAATAACATCTTCACCGTCTAAAGTAAGGATAAGTCGGAGAACGCCATGCATGGATGGATGGTGAGGACCCATATTGACTATCATGAGGTCTTTTCTTGTAGTTGGTACAGCCATAGGTTTTCCCCGATTCATTATTCAGTTTTCCATGAATTGCTGAAAACAAAAAGAAGTTCATCAAAATTCAAGATCTAATAAATCAAATAATTCAAAACGACTCTTCAAATTAACGTGTTTTTATTTTAGCTTTCGAATGTTCAATTGACTGATTAATTCTTTATAGCGTACTCCATCTTTTTTTAACAAATAAGCCAGTAGTCGTTGCCGTTTTCCTAGAATTTTTCGTAGACCTCTCTGAGATGAATAGTCTTTTTTGTGCAATTCCAAATGTGAAGTAAGTCTTCCTATCTTATTGCTAAAACGGAATACTTGAAATTCAACGGACCCCCTGTTTTCTTCTTTTTCTTCATGCGAAATAACAGATATGAATGATTTTTTTGTCATAAAATTTAAAACTTCTTTTTTTTTTTTACCAAATATGGAATTTTGCCGATCAGTAATAATAATGCCAGCTATTTTTATCCGGTACACATAATAATCAGAATTTTCTTTATTCATTTTGATAAAATGAATAAAGAAAATTCTGTTGATTCATTTCTGGATCTAATTGATACGTTATCGAATTAGTATCATGTATCGAAATTGGACGCTAAGACAAGGCGCGTGCGCATCTATTTATCTACTAGACGATAAGGAATATATAAGATAAATGTATCATAAATGAGTTTTTAATCGTGGATACATACGTATTCTTAACATACTAAAACGACTGCCGTTATTAGTATGGATACAATAACGATTCATACAAGCTAAATCTTCTAATCGATAATTCGGCCAAAGAAAGGATTTGAATTTGATAAGTTTCTTTTTATCTCGATCAAGATCTTTGCTTTTATCAAAAAATTGACTACCGTTTTTTACCCTATTCCCATTGTAAAATACTGGGTTTTTATCCACAACTTTATTATTCCTTGGGTTGAAACAAGTTAGAATTCTCAATTCTCGACGACGTCTAGGTAATAAAATATTTTCAAGAATAAGCAAATCAGAATTGTTTTTGTCTATGTATCTGTATATTTTTTGATTAATTTTGTGTCTACTCCTATGAGCCCGTGAAATACCTATCATTTGATACATAAGAAAATTCCCATTATTTATAGACATAGACGCTGGATATCCTTCAATAATTAATATTCCTTTTTGTAAAAATTTTGATAAAGATGTAGGAGGCTCCTCCTCCGGCAACGGAGGAAGAGCAGGGGTACCTCCACCCGTCTGCCTTCTCATATTAGCATTACGCCAAGTTCTATAAAACGTATACCCATCTCCGGTATACATACGAGTACGAAGCTTAAGTGAAGGATACGAATGTCTAGGAGGCTTATACGACGGCAATTCAATATCTTTTTCTTCAGCTTTTTCTTCAGCTTTTTTTTCAGCTTTTTTTTTCTATTTTTTTATATAATTCCCGAAGTTTTTTAGATGCTTCCTTAGATTTATTATCGAATTCCTGAAATTCATTATATAATTCCTGAAGTATTTTATATAATTCCTGAAATTTATTATATAATTCCTGAAGTTTATCATAAAATTCCCTTTTATGTAATTCCCAAAGTTTTTTATATGATTCCCAAAGTTTTATATATAATCCCTTTTTATATAATTCCTGATGTTTTTTATATGATTCCCGAAGTTTATTTTTGCGTAATTTCTTCTTAATATTATACTTTTTACGAAATGGATACGCTCTTTGACGTGCTCGCTCAAATAAGTAGCGTATTCGCGCAAATACTTGGCGCGCTCGCTCATCAAATCTTATCTTTTTACATGATTGCTTAATATTATTAAAAGACCCTTTTTTTTCTGTAGGACCAACTTCATCATAACTATCAAATTTATTAACAACTTGATAAGGGTCTCGATCAAAAGGCCTATATCCGTCGTGCCAAGGTTTTAGGCGGAAAGGAGAGACTGCCATTATCTGGAAACCGTCTTCTGACCAGTATTCAGGAAGTTTTTCGGTTGAGAATGGAATACCGTTATAGGTACATTTTATATATACTTCGTTCTTCCACTCTTTGAAATCTTGCGACCACTCAGGCCGTTGCAATAATAACATACGGCCAATATTTTTCGCTACTATCAATAAAGGGAATATAATATATTTTCTAAGAATTGCCTGGGCGCCTAGAAGCGCAGCCCTTAGTGGTTGACCGTACGTATACTCCTCCTCCCAGGCTCTTTCGGCCTCCATTATTTGTTCGCCTATTTTTTCCCTTTCGGTCGGTTCGTTTTCCAATTCTTCTATAGTAAGAAGGACATCTTCGAAAGAAGAGTAATAAACCAAACGTTCAAATTCTGAGATTTTTCCCGTATACTCTAGAAAAATTCCTCTAATAAACTCGCAATACTTAAGAAAAGTATAAAACAAAGAATCTATTCTGTTTGTAAAAAATCTGGAATGTGGTTTTTCTAGATATATTGACCAAACACTCGTTTTACATTTTTGAACACGCATGGAACCTTTGATCAATTCTCGACGAAATTGTGATCTTGGTACATAACGTTTGAAATGTAATTTTTTTGATTCTTTTTCATCTGTGTCACTCTCCCCTCCAGAAAGCAAAACAGTTGCACGCCTGCATGGCAGTCCGGCAATATCAGCCTCCACTAACACCGCATCTTTTTCTTGTTTCCGTAATTGTTGTATATTTTTTAGTAGACTGGATGGCCAGAAAAGAGTTTTTTTCTCGATTTCTTTTATTTTTCCCTCCCTTTCAATAAAATTTTGATGAAACCCTTTACTTTGAGCCAAGGAATCGTTTATAAAAGACATGAAATACCTAAATTCTGCTATAATTATCGCGTCGGGTCTACATTTTTCTAGGTACCTTTCATTATTTTTTATAAGTTGAGCTTCGGGTGGAAGAAAGAAGAGGTCAGTTAATCTTTTGAAGGGTGTGGGTGCAGGTGGCTTTTTGGGGTGTCCCCGAGAGGATCCCCTTAAGAGGGGATCAGATGTTTTTTGGAAATATTGTATTTTATCTTTTTTTTTATCGGCTAATCGAGTTTTTTTTTCCAATACATTTATCTCTTTAAGCCCTTTTCTGTCTAAAACTGCAATTTCTTTAGAAAATTCAGTGCTTAAGCTGTTCTTTTTTTGTTCATTGGTACGAATCCCATAATTGTACAGTTCATCAGATGATAATTTTTCTGTTGTAGACAAAGAAGTCTTTTTTTGTATCATTCCCGAGAAAGCGGCTAAACTAGGTGGATGTGAAAAAGAAATTCTTTTTTTTCCATCATTTTGATCAGAAGTTGGGATTTTTTTATAGAATGCTTCTTTAAAAACTTTAAAAACTTTAAAAAGTTTAAAAAGGGGAGGAGAAGGCTCTTCCTTGGTAAATTCCCCTTCTTTCGCTAGGCCTATTCTATAAAAATATTCTTCAGCTTTTTTTCTATCTATTTCCACTTCGGCTTCTTTCGGTTTATAAGTCAAAATAGGTAACGGCATTTTGTTAAAAATGAGTAGACATGTAAAAAATACGAGAATACCACCGATTAGACCAAAAGAATTTCTCAAATCGAAGATCAAATTCTGATAAAATCGAAACACATAGAAAAGATACTTTTTAGGTCTAGCGGGCTTAGTCGATCTAACCAAATAATTTTGCTGTATCCATACTAATACGAATCTAACCGATTTCATGAATAAAATGTGACCAATTAACCAACCAACAAAACTACTTGTTAAAAATAATATCTTGTTGTTGTATCGAAACATATAAACGTTGAGTAATCTGAAAAACATTGTACTTGGGAAAAAAAAGAAATGGCTCAATAATTGAAAAAAGAGATTATTCAGGAATATACATTGAATGCTGAGATTACGCGTACGCATTGAATTTTTGCGAGTAGATTTTTCATCAACAAAAAAGTCTTCGTAACTGTACCACATGTAATGAAGGTAAAGATAAGGTACAGTTATGAAAGTTATTGTACGAGGCCTACTCAATACTAGACGCGGAGGCCTATAATAGATCGATATGAACATCAGGAGCTGTCCTGTAATAAAACCAGTTGATGCGGCTACCTCCTTCTCGATTGCTTCTTCTTCTCCTTCTTCTATAACCTGAAAATGAGCTTGGAGAAGTAAGAGATAAGAAGGGCCTATGGATAATGTGGTCAGAAATCCATAATAGAGTCCGACCACAACGACCGAATTCATTAGCTTCATAGCTAGAGATGCGGAATTGCCTAGTAGAAAAGACGGATAAATCATATAAAACTCCTTTTTTTTTTGTTTCAAATTTTTTGATTCCTACTATAGTAGAATCGTTTTACTTTGTTTACTATAAGATGCGTCATCGTTCCAATTTGTTATAAGATTTTTTTGGGTTAGGCCGACTTCTATTGTTCGTATTTCGATTGTTCGTATTCGACGAAGATTTTTTTTATTTTTTTTTTCTATAAACAAAGTTGAATTCCCGGAATAAAGAGATTTTGCTATTGAAAAAGCTTTTAACGCTGCCCAATATCCCTTTTTTTTCCAAAAATTTTTACGAATATGCTTTTTGGAAATAGAAGTACGTTTTTTTGGAACTGCCATTTAAAATGGATTACTCATTGTTGTAGTTGGATGTGAAAAACATCTATTGGTCAAACGAATCTTTGTTTACTATATAATTAATTATCCATGTATTTTTTAGATTCTATACCATACAGGGCCTTTTAGTCAAATTTTTCATTATAGAAAAGCATAATCTAACTAAAAATATATGAAATATATATATATATATATATATATATGAAATATATATATATTAAAATTCCCTAAAATATTCAATTAGGAGAAACAAAATTTTCTATGGAGTATAATATTTATTTATAATTTAAAATACTTCGTGCGAAATTGATGAATAAATTTAATAAAAATTAAATAATTAATCAAAATTTCTACTTATACTTAAGATCTCTATATATTTTGTATGTTTTTGCTGTATTTCATTTAATTTACATGTGCATATTAAGCCACATCGAAAAATTTAAGTTAGCAAATCTTAATTGAAAAGCTTGAATTTTTTCTTTTTTTTTTTCGAAAATCTAAATAAATCGAATTTCCAATTTTCAAATTGAAATGATATCCATAATTTAATCCCATAAATTAATTTGTTTAAAGAATCCATAATTTGAGACATTTTAGTGATTTTTTTTTATTCTATGTTATGGTAAAGTAGTAAAGTAAAGTAAGAGGTATCATATCCTTTTTTTCTATAAACTATATAAAATATATAACTATAAAAAAAAAAAAGAATATTTTTCTATGTTTTTTTGTTTTTCGTTTGGAACGGAAGACAATCAAATAATTTTTCGTAAAACCAGTTAATAATTATGAATAAACTACTGAATAAACTTATTAAAATAACTAGTTCCTAGTTTTTTGTATTACTTATTTTTTTATTAGATTGTTTATTAGATTTTTAGTAGATCTTCTGATTCATACTATTTTTTAGTCTAATTTTTTTATCTTTATTATATATATTATAAATAACTTAACTGTAAATGAAAGTAGAATTTTTTTTGATTCCTACTTCAGAGACTTCAACATTTTACATTTACTTAAATAATTAAGGATTTACTTTTACTAACAAATTAATTATTTGACCAATTAGAACTTCTTGGTTTGAATATTAAAATAAAAAATGTTTAATAATATTAATTAAAAATTTTATTTAATATAAAATAGTAAATTAACAAATTCTATTTTTTTAAGTTATGTAAAATAAAAACTTGATTTTTTTTATTGGCTTCTTTCAATTCAAAAGAGGCAAGAACCGGCGAATCGTAAACAAAAAATAAAATTTAAATAAAAAATTTAGATATTTGATTATGGAACATATATACCAATATGCATGGATCATACCCTTCACTCCACTTCCGGTTCCTTTGTTAATAGGAGTGGGACTTCTCCTTTTTCCGACGACAACAAAAAATCTTCGGCGTATTTGGGCTTTTTCTAGTATTTTGTTGTTAAGTATAGTTATGATTTTCTCGATGAAGCTGTCTATTCAGCAAATAAATAGCAATTCTATTTATCAATATGTATGGTCTTGGACTATTAATAATGATTTTTCTTTAGAATTCGGCTACTTGATCGATCCACTTACCTCTATTATGTCAATGTTAATTACTACTGTTGCAATTCTAGTTCTTGTTTATAGTGATAATTATATGTCTCATGATCGGGGATATTTGAGATTTTTTGCTTATATGAGTTTTTTCAATACTTCCATGCTGGGATTAGTTACTAGTTCAAATTTGATACAAATTTATATTTTTTGGGAATTAGTTGGAATGTGTTCGTATCTATTAATAGGGTTTTGGTTCATACGACCTATTGCTGCAAATGCCTGTCAAAAAGCGTTTGTGACTAATCGTGTAGGGGATTTTGGCTTATTATTAGGAATTTTAGGTATTTATTGGATAACAGGCAGTTTCGAGTTTCGGGATTTGTTTGAAATATTCAATAACTTAATTAATAAAAATGAGATCCATTTTTTATTTTGTATTTTGTGTACTTTCTTGTTATTTGCTGGTGCAGTTGCTAAATCTGCCCAATTTCCCCTTCATGTATGGTTACCTGATGCTATGGAGGGGCCTACTCCTATTTCAGCTCTCATACATGCTGCTACCATGGTAGCGGCGGGGATTTTTCTAGTCGCTCGACTTCTTCCTCTTTTCGTAGTCATACCTTACATAACGAATGGAATATCTTTTATAGGTATAATAACCGTACTATTAGGAGCTACTTTAGCTCTTGCTCAAAAAGACATTAAGAGAAGTTTAGCTTATTCTACAATGTCTCAACTGGGTTATATGATGTTAGCCCTAGGTATAGGTTCTTATCGAGCTGCTTTATTTCATTTGATTACTCATGCTTATTCAAAAGCATTATTGTTTTTAGGATCCGGATCCGTTATTCATTCAATGGAAGCTATTGTTGGATATTCTCCAGATAAAAGTCAGAATATGGTTCTTATGGGGGGATTAACAAAACATGTGCCAATTACAAAAACTGCTTTTTTAATAGGTACACTTTCTCTTTGTGGTATTCCGCCTCTTGCTTGTTTTTGGTCCAAAGATGAAATTCTTAATGTTAGTTGGTTATATTCGCCGATTTTCGCAATAATAGCTTATTTCACGGCCGGATTAACTGCATTTTATATGTTTCGAATCTATTTACTTACTTTTGAAGGTCATTTGAACATTTATTTAAAAAATTACAGTGGAAAAAAAAGTAGTTACTTCTATTCAATATCTCTATGGGGTAAAGAAGGATTGAAAACGATGAATATTAATAAAAATTTTGGTTTATTAACCTTATTAACAATGAACAATAAGGAAAGGGCTTCTTTTTTTTCGAAAACAAAAAACCTATATAAAATTGATGGAAATTTAATAAAAATGATCCGATCTTTTATTACTATTACTGATTTTGACAATAAAAATATTTCTTCATATCCTCATGAATCGGACAATACTATGTTATTTACTCTGGTTGTATTGATTCTGTTTACTTCCTTCATTGGATTCATAGGAATTCCATTCAATCACGAAGGAACGGATTTGGATATATTAAC